ATAGCATATATTTATTAGGAAAAAAATAAGGCATGGTTCAAAATTTTGTAAGCTTGTAATTTTAAACAAGATAAAAATATTAGTACTTATATAAATTTTTATAATTAATATATTCATCTAATAAATAATATCTTAATTTAAATTTAAATAATTATAATAAATATTTATAAATACACAGTCTTTACTATAAAGTATAGGTTATATTTAATATTTAAAAAAATTAAAAAATAAATTTAAATTATATATCAAACATAATTAACATATTTTTAATATTCCAAATAAGAATTAAATAAGATTAGATTTACTTAAAATTAATAGTTAAGATTTTAATATTTAATTAGTAACATTTATTAAATATATTATATATATATATATTAAAAATAAAATATTAATATATATATATATAAATATTATAATTAAATATTTAATTTAAATTTATAAATTTTTTATATATAAGTAAATTTTTAAATTTAATATTTTTTTTTTTATTTTATTATAATAGAATATATAAATAATTTTATTTAGTATAAAAGACAATTACCATTTTAATAAATCGTATAAAATTTTTATAAAAATTTTATATTTATTAAAAAATTATTATTTATTAATAAATCTTATAATATCAATAATTATCTATTATTAATAAAATTATAGTATATAAAAAAAAAAAAAAATAGTAGTAAATTTTCTTTATTTAATTTATTATAAAATATTTAAGGGGATATTTTATAATTAATTTTATAAAGAGATTAATAATTTTAATTAATTTTAAAATATTTAAGGGAGTATTTTATGATTATTTTAAAACTAATTAATTTTGATTTATTATAAAATATTTAAGGAGGTAAAATATTTTATAACTATTTAAAAATTATTAATTTTAATTGAGTATAAAATATTTAAGGGAATATTTTATATTCAATTTTTAAAAAAAGCTGGCAATTTAAATCAATTTATAAAAAAAAAGTTGAGGTAATTTTTTAAATTTATATAATAATTAATTATTATTTAATAATGTTTTATTAAAAAATCAAAATTAACTATTTTAATTTTTATTATTAATATTAATTATTTTATAATGGTAAATTAATTTATTAAAATATTTATTTACATGTAGTTTAGAATCAGAATTTTTTTAATAAAAATTTTATAATTTTATTCACAGTAATTGGTATTAAAAATATATAAAAATATGATTTAGAAATTATTTTTAGTATTGGTAAAATTTGTGCCAGCAATCGCGGTTATACAAATAATACAAATAAATTTTATTAGTTTTAGTTAAAAGAAAATATAAAAAATTAAAATAATATTTTATAAGTGAAATTTTAATATATTAATTAATTTTTATAAAAAAATATTTAAAGCTAAAAAATTTTAAATTTAAACTAGGATTAGATACCCTATTATTTAAAAAATAAAATAAATTAATTAAAGTAGTAGTAGATATATTCTTAAAACTTAAATAATTTGGCGGTATTTTAGTCTATTTAGAGGAACTTGTTTAATAAATGATAATCCACAATTTACCTTACTTAATTTTATTAAATTTGTATATCGTCGTCATAAGAATATTTTATTAGAATAATAATTTTCTAAATTTTGAATTAAAGCAAATGTCAGATCAAGGTGCAGTTTATGATTAAGATTTAAAATGAGTTACAATAAGTTTTATTTATATGAATAATTTATTAAAATATAAATTTGAAATAGGATTTAATAGTAAATTAATTAAAGAAAAATTTTTTGATTATAGCTCTAAAATATGCACACATCGCCCGTCGCTCTCATTATAGATTTAAAATTATATTTTAAATTTTTAAATGAGATAAGTCGTAACATAGTAGGTATACCGGAAGGTATTTCTAGAATTACAATTTAAAGCTTAATTAGTAAAGCATTTCATTTACATTGAAAAGAAATATGTGCAAATCATTTTAAATTGAAAATAATATTTATTTATTAATTTTAAATTTGTTTTATTTTTTATTAATAAAAATAATTTTATAATTAAAATTTTTAGTATTTTATAAAGAAAAAATAATTTTTATTATAGTGAATTAGTATTGTAAAAAATTATTGAAATAATATGAAAAATTCTTATTTAAATAGAAAAATTAATTTTTTGTGCCTTGTGTGTCAGGATTAATCAATTAAATAATTTAAATAAAATTATTCTCGAGTTAAAAAGATTTAATAATTTATGTTATTTATTGTAAAATAAATATTAATTTATAAATTATTAGTAATGAAATGTTATTCGTTTTTTAATATATCTAGTTTTTTAAGAAATAAATTTAATTTATAAATTAAAAATTATTATTTTAAATTTTTAAAATAATAAGTTTTTAATTTAAATATTTAAAGGGATGAGCTTTTAAATAAAATTTTATAATTTATATTTAAATTTTAATAAAAAATAAGCTTAAAAATAGTTATTTTTAAAAATTATTTTATAATTTATTATGTTTTTAAAATATTTAATATTAATTTAATAGTTTTATTAAAAATTTTATTTTAATTTTAAAAATAAAGTAATTATGATTAAATTAGTAAAATTTAATTTGTAATAAATTAATATAAAAACTTTTAGGATTTTATAATTAATTCGACAAAATTTTATATTCATCTGTTTATCAAAAACATTTCTTTTTGTATTTTATAAAAAGTATAACCTGCCCACTGAAATTTTATTAAAGGGCCGCGGTATTATGACCGTGCAAAGGTAGCATAATCATTAGTTTTTTAATTGAGGACTTGTATGAATGGTTGAATGAGATATATGTTGTGTCGTAAAATTTATATTTAAACTTTATATTTTAGTTAAAAAGCTAAAATAAATTTTAAAGACGAGAAGACCCTATAAATCTTTATATTTATAAAATTTTAATTTATAAAGAATAAATATTAAAATTATAATTTTTAAAATATTTTATTGGGGTGATATTAAAATTTAATTAACTTTTAAATAAAAAATTCAATTTTTATTGTAAGTAATTGATCCAATTTTATTGATTAAAAAATTAAGTTACTTTAGGGATAACAGCGTAATTTTTTTGGAGAGTTCAAATCGATAAAAAAGATTGCGACCTCGATGTTGGACTAAGAATTAATTTAGGTGTAGAAGTTTAAATTTTGAGTCTGTTCGACTTTAATTTCTTACGTGATCTGAGTTCAAACCGGCGTAAGCCAGGTTGGTTTCTATCTTAAATAATTTAAAATATTTTAGTACGAAAGGACCAAATATTTAATTTTTAAATTTAAAATAATGAATAAAATTAAAATTTATAAAATTTTGATAAAAAAATAAAATTATGTAGACTATTTTGGCAGAAAAATGTAATAAATTTAGAATTTATAGATATAATTTAATAAATTATAAATAGTATTGTTTTTATTAGTAGATTTAATTATACCTTTTTTAGGAAGTTTGATTTTAGTTATTTGTGTAATAATTGGTGTTGCTTTTTTGACTTTGTTAGAACGTAAAGTTTTAGGTTATATTCAAATTCGTAAAGGGCCAAATAAAGTTGGATTTTTAGGAATTCCTCAACCTTTTAGTGATGCAATTAAATTATTTACAAAAGAACAAACTTATCCTTTTATGTCTAATTATTTAGTATATTATTTATCTCCTGTTTTTTCTTTATTTTTATCTTTAATAGGGTGATTATGTATCCCTTATTTTACTAAATTATTTAGTTTTAATTTAGGTGTTTTATTTTTTTTATGTTGTTTAAGAATAGGGGTATATTCAGTAATAATTGCTGGATGATCCTCAAATTCTAATTACGCTTTATTAGGAGGATTACGAGCTGTTGCTCAAACAATTTCTTATGAAGTAAGATTAGCTTTGATTTTATTGTCTTTAATTTTTTTAGTTGGTGGGTATAATTTCTTTTACTTTTTATATTTTCAAAATAATATTTGATTTATAATTATATGTTTACCTTTAGGACTAGTTTGATTTTGTACTTCTTTAGCAGAGACTAATCGAACTCCTTTTGATTTTGCTGAAGGGGAATCTGAATTAGTTTCTGGGTTTAATGTAGAGTATAGAAGAGGAGGATTTGCTTTAATTTTTTTAGCAGAGTATTCAAGTATTTTATTTATAAGAATATTGTTTAGAATATTTTTTTTAGGCGCTGATATTTATTCTTTATTATTTTTTATTAAATTAGCTTTTATTTCTTTTTTATTTATTTGAGTTCGAGGAACTTTACCTCGTTTTCGTTATGATAAATTAATGTATTTGGCTTGAAAAAGTTTTTTACCTTTTTCTTTAAATTTTTTATTATTAGTAATTGGTATTAAATTAATAATTTTTTAATTTTATATAATATAAATTAGTATAAAAAAAATCAATAAAAATAATTAATTTTTATCTTATGTTTTCAAAACATATGCTTATTCAAGCTCATTGATTTTTTAAATTTATGGATTAATTAATTTAATAAATTTATTATTTAAAATTTTAATTTAATAAATTGTCTCATCATTTTGTGATAATTGGGTTAATAATAAAGTAAGAAAAATATAATACAGTTAATAATTGTCCTGTTAAAATGTATGGATCTTCAACTGGTCGAGCTCCAATTCATGTAAGTAGAACAACAATAATTACTATATATCAAAATAAAATTTGGTTAATTAAATAATATTGAATTCCTCGGAACTTTCTAATATTTGTAAAAGGTAAAATGAATAAGATTGCAATTGATAAAACTAAAGCAATTACACCACCTAATTTATTAGGAATTGATCGTAAAATAGCGTAAGCAAATAAGAAATATCATTCTGGTTGAATATGGGGAGGAGTAACAAGAGGATTAGCTGGAATAAAATTATCAGGATCTCCTAATTTGTATGGGGCTAGAATAGTTAATAAAAATAAAAATATGATTATTACTACAAAACCAAAAATATCCTTAAATGAAAAATATGGATGAAATGGAATTTTATCACTATTTCTATTAATTCCTAATGGATTATTAGAACCTGTCTGATGTAAAAATAATAAATGAATTATAGTAGCTGCTATAACAATGAATGGTAATAAAAAGTGAAAAGTGAAAAATCGAGTTAAAGTTGCATTATCAACAGCAAATCCCCCTCATAATCATTGAACTAAATCTACTCCTAAATAAGGGATAGCTGACAATAAATTAGTAATTACAGTTGCTCCTCAAAAAGACATTTGTCCTCAAGGTAATACGTATCCTATGAAGGCTGTTCCTATAACTAAAAATAAAATTAACACTCCAACAGATCATGTATGAACATATAAGTAAGAACCATAATAAATTCCTCGGCCAATATGTAAGTAAATACAAATAAAGAAAAAGGAAGCTCCGTTAGCATGTAAAGTTCGTAGTAATCAACCATAATTTACATCTCGACAAATATGATTTACTGAATTAAAAGCAGTTTCAATATCTGCAGTATAATGTATTGCTAGAAATAAACCAGTTAAGGTTTGGATAATTAAACATAATCCTAATAAAGAACCAAAATTTCATCAAGCTGAAATATTAGATGGGGCTGGTAAATCTACTAAGGCATTATTAACAATTTTAAATAAAGGATGATTTAAACGTATAGGTTTATTCATTTGTTATTTTAAAAATTAGGACGTAAAGGCCCTTCAAATACATTTGTAATTTTAACTACTGCAATTAAGGTTAAAAATAAGTAAATCATTAATAAAATTGTAATTAAATTTACTGGGAAATTATATAATTTATTTAAAATTAATGAATTTTCTATTAATAATGATTTTATTTCTATAAGTCTTTCATTTTCATAATTTATTAAATAATTTATAATTAAATTTTTATCAATGAAAAATAAAAAAAAATAAATAACTCTAAATGTTAATACTCTTGAAATAAATAAATTTAATGAAAAATTAAATATTTCATTCGAAGCTAATGAAGTTACATAAATAAATAAAACTAATATTCCTCCTAAGAAGATTAAGAATAATACATAAGAGAATCAAAAAGTTTTAGCAATAAATCCTGTTAATAAACAAATAAAAAATGTTTGAATTAATAGTATTAAACCTATTGCTAAAGGGTGGTTTATAAATGAAAAAATTGTTCTACAGATTATACTTATTAAATAAATGAATAAATTAAAAATATCAAAAACAAGAAATAGTTTATTTAAAATATTAATTTTGGAGATTAATGATAAAGAATTTCTTTTTTCTTGAAGTTTTAAAAGAAATATATCTTATTTTTGATTTACAAGACCAATATTTTTGTTAAATTATTAAAACTAATGTTAATATTTTTAAAATGAGTTTTTGTTGTTTATTTATTTTTTATAGGTTTATTAGCTTTTGTTTCTAGACGAAAGCATTTATTATCAGTTCTTTTAAGTTTAGAATTTATTGTTCTTTCTTTATTTTTTTTGTTATTTTTATTTTTGAATTTATTAAATTATGAAATATATTTTTCAATAATATTTTTAACATTTAGAGTATGTGAAGGAGCTTTAGGGGTATCAATTTTGGTTTCAATAATTCGAACTCATGGAAATGATTATTTTAATTCTTTTTCATTATTACAATGTTAAAATTTTTATTTTTAATTTTATTTATAATACCAATTTGTTTTTTAAAAAAAATATTTTGAACGGTTCAAAATTTTTTATTTTTTATAATATTTATATTTATTTTTTTTATAGGGTATAATTCATTTAATTATAATATTTCTTATTTTTTAGGATTAGATTTAATTTCTTATGGATTAATTTTATTAAGAATTTGAATTTGTGCTTTAATATTAATATCAAGAGAAATACTTTATAAAATAAATAATTATGTAGTATATTTTTTATTTTTAATTTTATTTTTATTGTTAATATTAGTTTTAACTTTTAGTTCAATAAATTTATTTTTATTTTATGTATTTTTTGAAAGTAGTTTAATTCCAACTTTATTTTTAATTTTAGGATGAGGGTATCAGCCAGAACGATTACAAGCAGGAGTTTACTTATTATTTTATACTTTATTAGCTTCTTTGCCTTTATTAATGTCTATTTTTTACATTTTAAATTCTACATTAACTATAAATATATTTATATTAATAAATTATTCTTTTTATTATTATTTTTTTTATTTTACAATAATTTTTGCTTTTTTAGTTAAAATACCAATATTTTTGGTACATTTATGATTACCAAAAGCTCATGTAGAAGCACCAGTTTCTGGGTCTATAATTTTAGCTGGAGTGTTATTAAAGCTAGGAGGATACGGATTAGTTCGTGTATTTCCTTTTTTAATATTAATAGGTTTAAGTTTTAATTATGTTTTTATTTCTATTAGATTAGTTGGGGGTTTTTTAATTAGTTTAATTTGTTTACGTCAAATAGATATAAAGGCTTTAATTGCTTATTCTTCTGTTGCACATATAGGAATTGTGTTAGGGGGTTTATTAACTTTAACTTATTGAGGTTTAAGAGGAGCTTATACATTAATAATTGCTCATGGTCTTTGTTCTTCAGGGTTATTTAGTATTGCTAATATAAGATATGAACGAGTCAGAAGTCGAAGTTTAATAATTAATAAGGGTTTATTGAATTTTATACCTAGATTATCCCTTTGATGATTTTTATTATGCTCTGGTAATATAGCAGCCCCTCCTACTTTAAATTTATTAGGAGAAATTAGTTTATTAAATAGAATCGTTAGCTGATCTTTTTATTCAATTATTTTTTTATCTTTATTATCTTTTTTTAGAGCCGCTTACTCTTTATTTCTATATTCTTATAGCCAACAAGGTAAAATTTATTCTGCAATGTACTCTTTTTCAATAAATTATAATCGTGAATTTTTGATTTTATTTTTACATTGATTTCCCTTAAATTTATTAATTTTAAATAGAGATACTTGTTTACTTTGATTATAAATTTAAATAGTTTATTAAAAATAATGATTTGTGGTATCATTGATATGAAATTGTTTCATTTTAAATCGTGATAAATTTTTCTATTTGTTTTGTTAATTTTTTAATTTTTATAACTTTTAGTATTAGATTTTTTATTTTTAGAATTTATTTTCTATTAAATGATTTAGTTTATTTTATTGAATGAGATTTAATTATAATTCAATCTTCTTCAATTGTTATAACTTTTTTATTTGATTGGATAAGATTTATATTTATATCTTTTGTATTATTTATTTCTGCGTTAGTTATTTTTTATAGAAAAGAATATATAATAGAAGATGTAAATATTAATCGATTTATTTTATTAGTTGTTATATTTGTTTTATCTATAATAATATTGATTATTTCTCCTAATTTAATTAGAATTTTATTAGGGTGAGATGGGCTAGGTCTTGTATCTTATTGTTTAGTTATTTATTTTCAAAATGTAAAATCTTATAATGCTGGTATATTAACTGCTCTTTCTAATCGAATTGGAGATGTTGCATTATTAATTGCTATTGCTTGAATATTAAATTATGGAAGTTGAAACTACATTTTTTATATTGAAATAATGAAAAATGATCTTTCAATATTTTTAATTGGTATATTAGCTATAATTGCGGCAATAACAAAAAGAGCTCAAATTCCATTTTCTTCCTGGTTACCTGCTGCTATGGCAGCTCCTACACCTGTTTCTGCTTTAGTTCATTCTTCAACCTTAGTTACAGCAGGGGTTTATTTATTAATTCGTTTTAATATTTTATTAGTTGATAGCCAATTAGGTACTTTTTTACTTTTAATTGGAGGGTTAACAATATTTATAGCAGGAGTTGCGGCTAATTTTGAGTTTGATTTAAAAAAAATTATTGCTTTATCTACTTTAAGCCAACTAGGGTTAATAATGAGAATTTTAGCTATAGGTTTTCCAAAATTAGCTTTTTTCCATTTATTAACTCACGCATTATTTAAGGCTTTATTATTTATATGTGCAGGAGCAATTATTCATAACATAAAAAATTCTCAAGATATTCGAGATATAGGAGGCTTAGTTTATTTTATACCTTTTACAACTTCTTGTTTAAATGTTGCAAATCTAGCTTTGTGTGGTATGCCTTTTTTAGCTGGGTTTTATTCGAAGGATTTAATTTTAGAAATTGTTTTATTAACAAATATAAATTTATTTTCATTTTTTCTATATTTTTTTTCGACTGGATTAACTGTTTGTTATTCTTTTCGGTTATCCTATTATTCTTTAACTGGAGATATAAATCAATCTTCTTTAAATTGTTTAAATGATGAATCTTGAACAATATCAAAAAGTATAACAGGTTTACTATTGATAGCAATTATTGGTGGGTCTATATTAAATTGATTAATATTTAGCTCAGTATATATAATTTGTTTACCTAGTTATTTAAAGTTTTTGACTTTATTTGTTTGTATTGTAGGAGGAGTTTCAGGTTATTTAATTAGAAATGTAAATTTATATTTTTTTAATAAATCATTAAATTATTACTTATTTAGATTTATAAATATATCAATGTGATTTATACCAATTTTATCAACTATTGGAATTATTAAATATCCTTTGACACTAGGATTTAAATCAATAAAGTCTTTTGACCACGGTTGATCAGAATTTTTAGGTGGTCAAAATTTTTATTACTTTATTAAAAATTTTTCAATTATTAATCAATTTTTACAAAATAATAATTTAAAAATTTATTTAATAATATTTGTATTTTGGGTATTTATTTTAGTAGCCTTAATATTAAGTTAATATTTAAATAGCTTATAAATTAGAGCGTGACACTGAAGATGTTAAAGAGATTATTTTAATCTTTAAATAAATTTATAAAAGAATAAAATTCTTTATTTTTATAGTGAAAGTATAATGTTTTATTTTTAAACTATATAAACGTAAGAAATAAAAATGGAATTAAACCATTAAAGAAAAAAGTTAGCAGCTTTTTCTTGATCAACTTATTTCCTTAATTGGAATCAATTTATTCAATTTTATCATTAACAGTGATATACCTCTACTTTGGTTTCAATTAAAGAATATGGGTTAAAATAAAACCTAAAATTAGGTCGAAACTAATTGCAATTCATCGCTTCAAATTCTATATAAATATTTCAAGGAAAATTGAAAAATTCAATACTTTTTAAGTGCAAATTAAATGTTATAATTAACTATATCCTTATTAAATATTAATTTGATCAATTTAGAGCTCCTTGATTTCATTCATGAATTAATCCAATCAATAAAATTAAAATAAAAATTAGTCTTGTTAGAGTTCATCACATAATATTAGAAAATTTAAAAATTATGATTATTGGTAAGATTAATGCAATTTCTACATCAAAAATTAAAAAAATAATAGTAATTAAAAAAAATCGAATAGAAAAAGGAATTCGTGAAGAATTTATAGGGTCGAATCCACATTCAAAAGGAGATATTTTTTCACGATCAGAAATTGATTTTTTTGAAAGTAAAGTTGCAAGGTATATTACTACTATAGCGATTACTAAAATAATTAATCTTATGAAATATAAAGTTATAATTATTTATACTAAAATAAATTAGTCCTTATGATTGGAAGTCATATATACTTATATACTATATAAATTTATCTACCTCATCAGTAAATAGAAACATATAAAAATAATCATACTACATCTACAAAATGTCAGTATCAAGCTGCTGCTTCAAAACCAAAGTGATGTGAATTAGAGAAATGGTTATTTATATGTCGAAATATACAAACAGCTAAAAATGTTGTTCCAATTAAAACATGTAACCCATGAAATCCCGTTGCTATAAAAAAAGTTGAACCATAAACAGCGTCTGCAATACTAAAAGAGGCTTCTATGTATTCATATGCTTGAAGAATAGTAAAATAAATACCTAATAAAATTGTAAAAAATAAACCTTGTAAGGTTTGTGAGTGATTATTTTCTATTAAACCATGATGAGCTCACGTTACAGTAACTCCTGATGTAAGAAGAATAGCAGTATTTAAAAGAGGAACTTGAAATGGATTAAAAATTAAAATTCCTATTGGAGGTCAAAGGCTTCCTAATTCAATTGTAGGGGAAAGACTTCTATGAAAGAAAGCTCAGAAAAATCTAACAAAAAAGAAAACTTCAGAAACAATAAATAAAATTATTCCTCATCGTAAACCTAAAGTTACATTAAATGTATGTAATCCTTGAAAAGTACCTTCTCGAGAAATATCTCGTCATCATTGATATATAGTTAATAATGTAATTACATTTCCTAAAATAAATAATGAATTATCATATTGATGAAATCATTTTACTAAACCTGAAACTATTGTAAAAGCACCAATAGCTCCCGTTAAAGGTCATGGACTATAATCAACTAAGTGGAAAGGGTGATTTGAATGTGTTGACATTTATAATATTAATATATATATATATATATATATCAATTAATTAATTTACTTCACTAGAGTATAAGGTTGATAGAACTGCAAATACATAAGATTGAATAATAGAAACAGCAGATTCTAATATTAATAAAGCAATTTGTGCAATTACTAATAAATTAACTAAAATTAATGAAAGTGAATTACCGGTATTTCCTATTAATGTTAATAATAAATGTCCAGCAATTATATTAGCAGTTAATCGAACAGCTAATGTTCCAGGACGAATTACATTACTAATTGTTTCAATACATACTATAAAAGGCATTAAAACACTAGGAGTTCCTTGAGGAACTAAATGAGCAAATATATGTTGTGTATGATTAATTCAACCGTACAATATAAAACTAATTCATAAAGGTAAAGCTAATGTTAAGGTTAATGTTAAATGACTTGTACTAGTAAAAATATAAGGAAATAACCCTAAAAAATTATTAAATAAAATTATTGAAAATAAAGAAATAAAAATAAATGAACATCCATTTTCTCTATTAGGACCTAATAATGTTTTAAATTCTTTATGAAGAGTTAATAAAATATTATTTCATAAAATATTAAATCGATTTGGTAAAAATCAGTAAGAATAAGGAATAATTAATAATCCAATAAAAGTACTTATTCAATTTAAAGATAAATTAAAAATAGTTGTTGAGGGATCAAATACAGAAAATAGGTTTGTTATCATTTTCAAGTTAAAGAAATATTACTTTTATTACTTAAATTTTCATTATTATCATTATTGTTGTTATTATTATTTGAATTTGTGTAATTAAAACAGTAATAATTTAATATATTAAATAATATAAAAGCAATTGTAAAAATAAAAAATAAAATTAATCATCTAATTGGAGCTATTTGTGGAATTAAAAAATATTAATGAATTAATAATTTTAGCTTGACAAGCTAATGTTATATATTTAACTAATTTTTTTTATTTTCATTAGAAGTAATTGCTAGATTACTATAAAATGGTTTAAGAGACCAGTACTTGCTTTCAGTCATCTAATGATAAAATATTTATTTAAGTACTTTTGTATTAAATATTAAAATGTAGAAATTCATTTAATAAAATTCTTAGTTGGAATTCTTTCAATTACAATAGGTATAAAGCTATGATTTGCCCCACAAATTTCTGAACATTGACCAAAGAATAGACCAGGACGGTTAATTAAAAAATTAGTTTGGTTTAATCGACCAGGAGTAGCGTCTACCTTAACCCCTAAAGCTGGAATTGTTCATGAATGCAATACATCTGCAGCAGATACTAAAATTCGAATTTGGTTATTTATAGGTAGAACAATTCGATTATCAACATCTAATAAACGGAATGAATTTAATTCTAATTCATTTGTTGGGATTATATAAGAATCAAATTCAATGTTTTTGAAATCTGAATATTCATAACTTCAATATCATTGGTGGCCAATTGTTTTTAGAGTAATAGAAGGGTTATTTACTTCATCAAGTAAATATAAGAGTCGAAGAGAAGGTATTGCAATAAATAATAAAACAATTGCTGGTAGTACAGTTCAAATTATTTCAATAGTTTGTCCGTGCAATAATAGTCGATTAGTAAACTTATTAAAAAATAATATACCTATTAAATAACCAACTAAAATTGTAATTATAATTAAAATTAATAAAGTGTGATCATGAAAAAAATTTAATTGTTCTATAATAGGGGAATTACTATCTTGTAAACCTAAGTTAGATCATGTTGCCATTAATTTTCTAATAAAAGTAAATACTTTATATATGAAGCTTAAATTCATTGCACTAATCTGCCATATTAGAAAAATAAAATAATTTTATAAATTAATTTGTTAATAATGGTAGTTCAGCATAACTATGTTCTATAGGAGGTATTTTTTGGTATCATTCAATTGAAGAATTTAATTGAACTGAATAAATAGGTATTCGGTTAGTTACTATACTTTCTCAAATAATAAAAAGAAAGAATAAAATACCAAATAATGAAATTGTTGAACCTAAAGTTGAAACAATATTTCATGAAGTGTAGGCATCTGGATAGTCAGAGTATCGTCGAGGCATTCCTGCTAAACCTAAGAAATGTTGAGGGAAAAATGTTAAATTTACTCCTAAAAATATAATAGCAAACTGAGACTTTAATCATTTTTCATTTATAGTTAATCCTGTAAATAATGAGTATCAATGTACAAATCCTGCTATAATAGCAAATACAGCTCCTATTGAAAGAACATAATGGAAATGGGCAACTACATAATATGTATCATGAAGTACAATATCAATAGATGAATTAGCAAGAACAACTCCAGTTAATCCTCCTACTGTGAATAAGAATACAAACCCTAAAGCTCATAAAAGTGAAGGGGAATTATTAAGCTGTGTTCCATGTAATGTTGCTAATCAACTGAAAATTTTAATTCCAGTTGGAACAGCAATAATTATTGTAGCTGATGTAAAGTAAGCTCGAGTATCAACGTCTATACCAACAGTAAATATGTGGTGAGCTCATACTACAAATCCTAATAAACCAATTGCTAATATAGCATAAATTATACCTAAAGAACCAAAAGTTTCCTTCTTTCCACTTTCTTGACTAATAATATGGGAAATTATACCAAATCCTGGTAAAATTAAAATATAAACTTCTGGGTGTCCAAAAAATCAAAATAAATGTTGGTAAAGAATTGGGTCTCCTCCACCAGCAGGGTCAAAGAATGAAGTATTTAAATTTCGGTCTGTTAATAATATAGTAATAGCTCCTGCTAATACAGGTAATGATAAAAGTAATAAAACAGCAGTAATTACCACTGACCATACAAATAAAGGTATTCGATCTAAAGTAATTCCTTCTGATCGTATATTAATTACAGTTGTAATAAAATTTACAGCTCCTAAAATAGAAGAAATCCCTGCTAAATGTAAAGAAAAGATTGCTAAATCAACTGAAGCTCCAGCATGAGCAATTCCAGAAGAAAGAGGAGGATAAACAGTTCAACCTGTACCCGCTCCGTTTTCCACAATTGAGCTTGATAATAATAAAGTAAGTGAAGGAGGTAATAATCAAAAACTTATATTATTTATCCGAGGGAAGGCCATATCAGGGGCTCCAAGTATTAGAGGTACTAATCAATTTCCAAAACCTCCAATTAAAATAGGTATAACTATGAAAAAAATTATTACAAAAGCATGGGCTGTAACAATTACATTATAAATTTGATCATCACCAATTAATGAACCGGCGTGCCCTAATTCAGCTCGAATAAGAATTCTTAAAGAAGTTCCTACTATTCCTGATCAAGCTCCAAAAATAAAATATAAAGTTCCAATGTCTTTATGGTTTGTAGAAAATAATCATTGTCGCAAAATTAAATTAATTAAATGGCTGAAGTTTAGGCGTTAGATTGTAAATCTATTTATGAAAATGATTTTTCTTTAATTAAGGCTTTATAGTCAATAATGATGTTAGACTGCAATTCTAAAGGAATAATTAATTTAATTATTAAAGCTTAAAAAATTATTTTTTATTTATAACTTTGAAGGCTATTAGTTTAGTTTAACTTAAAGCTTTAAAAATTATAAAAAGAAGTAAAAACTATTAATTATGATTAACCCTGCTAACGATATGAAATTTAAAATTAATAAAAATTTTGAACTAAAATTTAAAGTATTAGTTTTAAAATTTCAATTTATTGTTGAATAATTTAATAAAAGAGAAGCATATATAATTCGTAGATAAAAATAAAGTGTAATTAATGTAAAAATTATTATAATTGTTAAAGTAAAGTATATATTATTTCTAACTAACAACTCAATAATTATTCATTTAGGTATAAATCCTAAAAATGGTGGCAATCCACCTAAAGATAAAAGTAAAATAAATAAAGAAATTCTTATAAATTTATTAGAATAAAAAGTTTTGAATGTTTGATTAATATTAAATAATTTAAAATTATTAAATAAATAAATGATTGAAAAATTTAAAAAACAATAAAATAAGAAGTAAGTAAATCATATTATTTCTCTATTAATTATTCTACTCATTATTCAACCTAAGTGATTAACAGAAGAAAAAGCTATTAGTTTTCGAAGGGATGTTTGATTAATTCCTCCTAAACTTCCAAAAATCATTGAGCAGAAAATAATAAAAATTAATAAATTTAAATTTAAGCAATATGATAAAATTATTAAAGGGGCAATTTTTTGTCATGTTATTAATAGATACCCTGAATATCAACTTAATCCTTCTATTACTCTTGGAAATCAGAAATGGAATGGGGCTGTCCCACTTTTTAGTATTATTGTTGATGAAATTAATATAAAATTATAATAAATTAAATTAAACTTGAAATTTATAAATAAATAAAGTAAAATAATTGAAAATAAAAAAATTGAGGAAGCTAATGCCTGGGTTAAAAAATATTTTAATGAAGATTCTGAAGAAAATAAATTTTTTGATCTTATTATTAAGGGAATAAAAGATAATAAATTAATTTCTAAACCTATTCAAATTCTTAATCAAGAAGTAGAAGAGACAGCAATTATAGTTCCTGTTATTATTGAAATTAAAAATAAAAATTTATAAGAATTTTTAATAATTAAAAAGAAAAGGATTAAAACCTTTATAAATAGGGTATGAACCTATTAGCTTTATTAGCTTATCTTTTTTATAAACAAGTTTATATTTTGGTGTATGAAGCACAAAAGTTTTTGATACTTTTAGAGATAGTTTAATTCTATTAAATATAATTTAACTAATAGATATAATATTAAATATTACATAATTTACTCTATCAAAGTAATCCTTTTATCAGGCAATCTATT